AGTCTAGGGTCTATCGGTAAGGACGTGAAATACGAAATAACAAGGGAGAGACTTTGAACTTGTTTATCCTAACTGAAAAGGGTGAATTGAATAGTTAATTGAAACATCTTACTAAACTATGAGGAATACATCAACTGAGATTCCGTGCGTAGCGGCGAGCGATAGCGGAGGAATTGTCTCAAACAGATAATTAAGATGATTGGACATCTAGACTAAACCCCGATAGACACCTATAGAGAAAGTACCGTGAGGGAAAGACTTAGAATTGGTTCTAAAAGTTACCTTTTGCATAATGGGCCTGCAAGACAAAATTTGGCAAGCTTAAGTAGTAAATGAAGGCGTAGTGAAAGCAAGAGAAAAACTCGTCAGTCAAATTACCCGAAACCAAGTGATCTAACCATGGCCAGGTAGCTATGCTGACCGAACCAGTGATTGTGGCAAAAATCTTGGATGAGCTGTGGTTAGCGGTGAAATACTAGTCGAACTTGGATATAGCTGGTTCTCTACGAAACTTATCTTAGTAAGGCGCCCCAAGTTGATTCGCCCCCAAACCCGGGGGCTTGAATTACTGGTGTAGTAAGACTATGGCGATAAGGCCTCTAGTCAAGAGGGGTAAGCCCTAACCAGAAATTAAAGTCACTAATACAGATTAAGTGTATAAAGAGGGTTCAACTTAGACAAACAGGAAGTAGGCTTGGAAACAGCCATCTGCACAGGAAAACGTAAAAGTTCACTGAATGAGCTAGAAAACTCTAAGAATTAAGGTGGCTAAATCTGTAACTGAAATTCTGGAAGCCAGACGGCAACCGTAAGGAAGCATTAACTGGCTTGGTAGTAGAGCGTTCTGTAGGCACGAAACGTGCGCACCTCGTGAGACAAACAGAAGTGATAATGCAGGCATGAGTAGTATAAGATTCACTCCCAAATAAATAAATATATACAGCTTCTAAGGGCATTATGCTCGATGGATTATAATTCTTGTACCTATTCAGGAAAAATATTATGGTACGAAGTACCTTCAACTGTTATTTATGGGACTTAGATCTAGGCATAATTTCTCTTAAGGAACTCGGCAAAATAAGATCTCGACTGTTTACCAAAAACATAGCTCTCTGCTAAAGGTTACTGAAGTATAGAGGGTGAATTCTGCCCAATGGTTGTATAGTGAAACTGAGGACTAACGTCTAAAGCGAAACCCAACTGAATGGCCGCGGTAACTCTGACCGTGATAATGTAGCACAATAAATAGCCAATTAATTGTTGGCGGGTATGAATGGAACCACGAGGGTCTTACTGTCTCAAGAGAAAAGCCGATGAAATTATAGTTGTAGTGAAGATACTACATAAACATTGTAAGACGAAAAGACCCTATCGAGCTTTACTGGATACCGATAGCGTTAACTTAAAATGATCGATACTAAGTATCCTAATTTTGAGTTAATAATTTTTGTTGGTAGGACAGTTTAGTTGGGGCGACTACCTTTGAATAAGAAACGAAGGCGAGCTTATGGTATATAAAGCTAATCTCATTAGCCTGACAGTGAGGGGGACACCCCTAGCTGGCACAAGGACTATGTCCTATGTGGGCGATAATGACCCGATATGATTGTCCAAAATAAATATCGAAAGCGGATAAAAGCTACCGTAGGGATAACAGCGTAATATTGTCGGAGAGTTCTTATCGAGGACAGTGTTTGCGACCTCGATGTTGAATTGCGGTGCCCTGGTGCTGTAGAAGGTACCTTAGGTTGGTCTGTTCGACCATGAAAACCGTACATGATTTGAGTTCAGAGCGTGGTGACACAGCTCGGTTTCTATCTACAATGTTCAATCCCAACTTTTCTGAGTCCTAGTACGCAAGGAATGGTCTCAGCGATGCTCGGCTATATCGGCCCCATCGACGTAATCAACTTCTGGCTGCTGCAAAGAAGGAAAACAAAAGGTTTAGGGATTAATAAGGTGCCACGAAAGTGGCGCACCTTTTCATATACCATGTGGGTGCATAACCCCTGGTATATTATGGAATTAACACTAGGGCTCATCATACTAATAGTGTTGACGTATGGATTAAAAGCCCCGACTTTAAGATTAGCTATGCTACTTGCGGGTGCTGTGGGGGCTGCTGGGCTATTAGCTGAGCCCCATCTACTATGTTGGACACAGGCTATTAAGATGTTGGTGATGCTAAGTGGGCTAGCCATACTATGTATGCTGGACCATCGAACATCGCATCGATCAAGCTCTTTATTGATTTTATTAGTGATCTTAGGTAATTTATTACTTATTGGGTCAACAAATTTAATTTCTATATATTTAGCATTAGAAATGCAAACATTATGTATGTTTATCTTAGTGGCTTACAATAAAAACTCATTGTTATCGGCAGAAGCTGGGCTGAAATACTTTGTGTTAGGGGCACTATCTTCAGGGTTGTTCCTGTTTGGTTGTGCCTTAATTTATGGCTCCACAGGAGAGCTTGAACTTCAATTTATTCGTATGAGTCTAGTATCTTATGGAACATTAGCTGGTAAGTGTCTTATTACTATCTCATTGTTATTTAAAGTGTCTGCAGCTCCATTTCATATGTGGGCCCCCGATGTCTACGAAGGAGCTCCAACTTGGGTAGCTGCGCTGTTGTCTATCGTGCCTAAATTGGGGGTACTAGCTATTATCGTACAAATAGGCTTAAATGAAATGGGGTTATTAATGGCCGGACTAATCTCTTTGATTGTTGGGGCTATAGGAGCTTTGAATCAAACTCGAATAAAAAGACTACTAGCTTATAGTGGGATAAGTCATATGGGGTTTGTGTTGCTAGGAATAGCTATTGGGTCTATAGAAAGTCTTCAAGCGAGTTTAATGTATATAGGTGCTTATATAATAACTCAAGTTCTACTTTGGTCTATAGTACTAATTATATCTCCTAAAAGAGACATGCTTATTGAGTTTAGTGGTGTTTCAAGATTAAACCCAATGTTAGCATTAGCATTAGCTACAGGTTTATTGTCTACTGCAGGAATTCCACCTTTAATTGGGTTTTTAACTAAGTGGTATATTATTTTAGCAGCTGTTGGTCAAGGTTACTATCTTAGTGCTTTAATAGCTTTAGTCTGTTCTGTGATAGCTGGAGTTTATTACCTTAGATTAGTTAAAATTATGTTTTATCAACCTTTGTCGACGCCTTTAGTAATAACAAATATACTAAATTCTTCACGTAGCAGCGTAGCACCGGAGGAAACGGGTTTAGGCAAGGCAATATTAATAGGGGTAAGCTTATATTTAATATTAACAATTATAGTATGTCCTAGCTTGTTCTTTCAATTAACACATTTGATTATTTTAGATTTATTCCCATGTATCTTCTAGTTATATTAATACCGTTACTAAGTGCAGTCGGAAGCGGACTAGGGGGTCGCTATCTAGGAAGAAAAGGGGCTGGTTTGTTAAGTTCTGTGTGGGTTCTCGCCAGTAGCCTCCTCTCTTTTGTATTATGTTATGAAATCCTTATTAATGGGTCTACAGTATATATAGAGTTAGGCAGATGGATAGAATCAGATTTACTAATAACTAACTTTGGCCTACAATTTGATATGGTAACAGCTGTAATGTTAATAGTAGTAACCACAATTAGCGGGTTAGTTCATGTTTATTCTACAAGTTATATGAGAGAAGACCCCCATTTACCTAGATTTATGAGCTATCTGTCTCTATTTACCTTTTTTATGTTAGTTTTAGTAACTAGTAATAATTATGTGCAATTATTTATTGGTTGGGAAGGTGTCGGTTTATGTTCTTACTTATTAATTAACTTTTGGTTTACGCGTATACAAGCTAACAAGGCGGCAATTAAAGCAATGTTAATCAATAGAATAGGGGATATAGGATTAATGCTAGCTATTATATTAATCTGGAAAGAATTTGGAGTATTAGATTACTGTAGTTTATTCTCTGCTTTATCACCATCTTCAGCTTGTACTTGGATTTGTATATTATTAACTATAGGGGCTGTAGGAAAATCTGCCCAATTAGGGTTACATACTTGGTTACCGGATGCTATGGAGGGTCCCACACCTGTTTCGGCTCTAATTCATGCAGCAACAATGGTAACAGCAGGAGTATTTTTAATTATAAGATCAGCTCCTCTTTTTGATTACTCTCCAACTGCAACAATTATTGTGGGTTTAGTTGGCTCCTTAACTGCTTTCTTTGCAGCTACAGTAGGATTAGTCCAATCAGATATAAAAAAAGTTATTGCTTATTCTACTTGTAGTCAACTAGGATACATGGTAATGGCTTGTGGTACTTATAGTTCTCTAAGTAGTTTATATCATTTACTAACTCATGCTTTCTTTAAAGCCTTATTATTCTTAGGGGCAGGCTCAATAATCCATGCTCTTTTAGATGAACAAGATCTTAGGAAGATGGGGGGAATAATCCGGGGCTTACCTTTAACATATGTATTAATGTTAATTGGTTCATTGTCTTTAGCTGGTTTCCCCTATTTATCTGGATTTTACTCTAAAGATTTAATATTAGAATTAACTTATAATAGTTATTGTTTAATATCTATTTATTGGTTAGCTTCAATTACAGCTTTCCTAACTGCTTTTTATTCATTCCGACTAATATACTTAAGTTTTGTGTCTAAGCCTAATTTAACACGTATAAGCGCACAACATTTGCAAGAAGCCGATTGGAACTTATTGGGTCCTTTATTAGTATTAGCAATAGGGAGTATTTTAGTTGGTTATATCGCTCAAAATATGGTATTTGCGCCAGGTATACGTCCCTTGCCGCTTGTGCCCACAATAGTTTCTTTAGCACCAGTTATTATGTCCGTGACAGGGATATTACTAGTGTTTATACTTCGTCCGTATATTATCTATTATATTACACGCCCTAGCATATATGGTTTCTTATTTTATGCTTGGGAGTTTAATCAAATAGCAAATTATTATATTGGAAGCACAGTTTGGAAGTTTGGCCACATTGTCTCTTATCGTACTATAGATAGAGGTATTTTAGAGATTTTAGGGCCCACTGGAATAGCCCGATTCATGGTTGACAGAACTAAAGAATTAAGCAGCTTACAATCTGGTTTATTATTTAATTATGCATTAATGATATTAGTTGGAACAGCTATCGCACTTAAGTATCTAGTCGTAAATTAGAAACAGGAGTAATCTCCTAAGATAGAAAAAACTAGCCACAGGATAGTGGCTGTTAATTATATATTAATATGTTATTAGCTTGTATAGTGGGCTCTATATTAATAAGTATAGTAATAATAGCATTAATTCCAAGGGAAAATAGTATGAAACTACGCCAACAAGCGTTAGAGTGGTCTCTAATTACATTTGCTCTCTCTATTTTATTATTAGTTAGCCTTCATCAAGAAGCTCAATTTCAACAGATAATAGAATTCAATTGGGTAAGTACAATAGGTTGGTTTGAAGGTTCTCCGATATTATTTGCTATTGACGGGATTTCTATATTTTTCATTGTACTAAGTACTTTATTAACACCAATTTGTATTTTAGTAAGTTGGAATAGTATAAAGTTTCTTGTTAAGGAATTTATTTTGTGCCTTTTAGGTATGGAATTACTATTAATTGGGGTATTCTCAACATTAGATCTGTTAATATTTTATGTGTTATTTGAAAGCATATTAATACCCATGTTCTTAATAATAGGAGTATGGGGGGCTCGGGCAGAGAAGATAAAAGCTGCCTATTATTTCTTCTTTTATACTTTAGTTGGTTCAATATTAATGTTACTTAGTATAGCAGTTATTTATAGGATAACAGGCACAACTGACTATTTATCTTTAACTAACATTCAGATTGACAGTAACATTCAAATTTGGTTATTTATAGGTTTCTTCCTTAGTTTAGCAGTTAAGATACCAATGATACCCTTTCATATATGGTTGCCTCTTGCGCATGTCGAGGCCCCTTTAGCTGGTTCAGTGATTCTAGCTGGAATATTATTAAAATTAGGGGGTTATGGATTCATTCGATTCGCTTGGCCCCTTTTCCCTGAAGCAACAGAGTATTTAGCGCCAATCATATTAACGTTATCATTAATAGCAGTTATATATGGGAGTTTAACTACTTGTAGACAGGTAGATGCGAAACGTCTAATAGCCTATTCCTCGGTAGCTCATATGGGAATAGTAACAATAGGTTTATTTACTCATACGATGGAGGGTTTAATAGCCTCTATATTCTTAATGATAGCTCACGGAGTAGTTAGTCCCGCTTTATTTATAGCAGTAACATTACTCTATGAGAGACATCATACAAGGTTAATTAGGTATTACAGGGGAGTAGTTATGACTATGCCCCTATTTTCTATCATATTTATGGTGTTTACTTTAGCTAATATTGCTGTCCCTCTTAGTTGTAACTTTGTTGGAGAATTTTTATCCTTAGTAGCTGCTTTTTCTACTAGTACATCATTAGGTATTCTTACCTCAACTAGTATGGTTATAGCTGCTGCTTATTCGTTATATTTATATAATAGAATCTGTTTTGGGCAACTTTCTCCATACTTAATATTTTCGAGAGATATTAATAGACGAGAGTTTAATGGGCAATTACCGCTAATAGTAGCTATTGTATTATTGGGGATAGTTCCATACCCCCTAATCGAGTTAGTTCGTGTATGTTTGCCTAGATTTTTATAATTTTCCTCTTTCCTGTACCTACTTGGTTTATATGTGTGTATCTATTTTGTTTTTAATAGTGGTAGGGGCAGGAGTTGAACCTGCATAATCAGATTATGAGTCTGAGAACTTACCGTTAGTTGACCCTACAAGCTGAGCTTAGCTAAGCACTATGTAACCATGGCCCGGGCTAAGAGCCCCACCAGTAAATACATACATATAAAAACAACCAAACCACATCTACAAAATGCCAATACCAACTAGCAGCCTCAAAACCAAAATGATGATGACGAGTATAGTGATAACCAATTAGTCTAGCTAAACATACAGTCAAAAATATAGTTCCGATTATAACATGAAAACCATGAAAACCTGTGGCCATAAAAAAGGTTGAACCATATACGGAGTCTGAGATTGTAAAAGGCGCTTCGTAATACTCCATAGCTTGTAGGGCTGTAAACTGAATCCCAAGTATTACGGTACAAGTAAGTGATTGTATGGCTTCTAATCTTTGTCCGCTAACTATGGCGTGATGTGCCCATGTAACTGTTGCTCCTGAACTAAGTAATATAGCTGTATTTAATAGGGGCACAGAAAATGGGTCTAACACTTCTATACCAACAGGAGGCCAAACAGCCCCTAATTCTATAGTGGGAGATAAGCTACTATGAAAGAAAGCCCAAAAGAACGCAAAAAAGAAGCAAACTTCAGAAGTAATAAAAAGGATCATTCCATATCTTAATCCTCTTTTTACTATTTGAGTATGGTGTCCTTGAAAAGTGGCTTCTCTAATAATATCTCTCCACCAAACAAACATTGTAAATATTATTGTTATTACGCCTAAATACATTATCCATGTATAACTATAATGAAAATATAATACTGAGCCCACTGTAAGCAGTAGTGCCCCAATTGAGCCTGTATAAGGCCATGGACTAGGATCCACTAAATGATAAGGGTGATAAGCCTTACTCATGGCTCCCCGGCGGGGAATCGAGCGGAGACTAATACTCCTACCCAACAATTATTCTAAGTATGGGTTAATGTAAATTTAGAGTATCATTAATGTATATGGTAGTTAACAGACAAAATACATATGCTTGAATCAAGGCCACGGCAATTTCTAGTAAAGTTATAAAAACCATTACTAATATTGGGGCTAAGCTTAATACTAACATTCCATTACTAATCATTGCAAACCCAAAACTTGCTAATATAGCAAATAAAAGGTGTCCAGCAGATAAATTAGCAGCTAATCGAACACCTAAAGAGATTGCCCGGGACAAATAGCTAATTGTTTCAATTATAACTAATAGAGGAGCTAATGATAAAGGAGCCCCACTAGGCATCATCATTGAAGCAAAGTTCCAACGGTATTGTGTTATTCCCAATATTGTTACTGCTATTAAAATAGACAAACTTAACCCGAAAGTAATAACAATATGGGCAGTTGGAGTAAATACATAGGGAAATAGACCCAACAGATTTAATCCAGCAATAAACGTAAATAGGGTTATAATAAGAGTAAAATATTGAGTTCCCTTATTAGCTGTAGAATCTTTTACTAATCCTAAAAAGTGGGTATAAAGAATCTCTTGTATAGCCTGCAATCTTGTAGGTATTAATTTATATGAACAACTTCCTATTAATATAAAACTAAATAGGATAAGCATCATAATAGAAGAATTAGTAATTATACCCCCAATTATCCGAACTACATTAAACTGATCAAAGAAAGAAGCTGCCATATTGAATATATGTAAGAAATGGGCTTATTTGCGGAGTATATCTTGTAGTATAGCATATGCTTGATTAACCCCGAGTCCCTTACTAGGGGCTGCCCCCTCTTCCTGTAGTATACTTCTTATACGTAAATTATTTTGAATTTTAGGTAAAATAAATAAACTCATAATACTATAAAGTGCTAACAAGATTATTAATGTCCAGCTATATTGAGTTAAATAAGCAGTTATATCTAAGTGAGGCATTATTCGATGATTAAAAGATCTTCTAAAGATCAGCACATAATGAAGATAGCCAGCTGATATATTTATCCATGCTAACGGCTTCTATAACAATGGGCATAAAAGAGTGATTAGCGCCACATAACTCGGAACATTGACCATAAAATAATCCCGGTCTTTTAGCTAAAAATCCGGTTTGATTAAGACGTCCAGGTACAGCATCCATTTTAATAGCTAATGAAGGTACAGCAAATGAGTGAAGCACATCTGCGCCTGTAACTAAAACTCTTACATAAGTATCAATAGGAACAACCATTCTATTGTCAACCTCTAATAGTCGGAGATCGCCGGGTTGAAGGTCACTCGTAGGTATCATGTAAGAATCAAATTCTAAGGTACTATCTTCACCTAAGGTAGTTTGATAGTCTGAATACTCATAAGACCAATACCATTGATGACCTATAGCTTTTACTGTTACACCGGGTTCTACTACCTCATCCATTAAATAAAGTAGTTTCAAAGAAGGAAATGCTATAAACACTAATATAGTTGCTGGAATTATAGTCCAAACAATCTCTATTGTGACTCCTTCTATAAGATAGCGATGATAAGCTTGGCCTGTTAATCCTCTTATAATTAACCATAATACAGTTGTTATAATAATAATTAAAATAAACATAATCTGATTATGAAGGAATAGAATCTCTTCCATAACAGGACTAGCAGCATCTTGGAAGCTTAGTTGAAATGGCTCAGCCACGTCACGTAGGAGCGAGGCCTCTAATAATGCATTAATTGGAGTTTTCATTCTTCTCTAGCCCTGTTACTTTGCTGACACACCCAAAAGCTTTCCCAATTCCGTATATACGGCTCCAAGAGTGTTCTCACCTACTTTAGATTACTTTTAATCTAGAGTAAGCATGAACAAATATCTTACACGTTGGCTATTTTCTACTAATCATAAGGATATAGGTACTTTATATTTAATATTTGGTGCTTTTTCTGGAATGGCGGGGACAGCTTCGAGTATGTTAATACGGCTAGAACTGTCAGCTCCAGGTAGTATGTTAGGAGATGATCATCTATATAATGTGATTGTAACATCGCATGCTTTATTAATGATTTTCTTCCTGGTAATGCCAGTAATGATTGGAGGATTCGGAAATTGGTTTGTGCCAATTATGATTGGTGCACCCGATATGGCCTTTCCTAGATTAAACAATATTAGTTTCTGGTTATTACCACCTGCTCTAATATTATTGATTGGTTCTATGTTTGTGGAACAAGGGGCAGGTACAGGCTGGACCGTTTATCCCCCACTAGCAAGCATTCAAGCCCATTCAGGGGGAGCAGTGGATATGGCTATATTTAGTATTCATCTAGCTGGTATATCTTCCATTTTAAGTTCTATCAATTTTATAACTACTATAATTAATATGAGGGTTCCTGGTATGAATATGCATAGATTACCTCTATTCGTATGGTCTGTATTAGTTACTACTATACTGTTATTATTATCTTTACCAGTGTTAGCTGGTGCAATTACAATGTTATTAACAGATAGAAATTTTAATACAACATTCTTTGACCCTGCGGGAGGAGGAGATCCTATTCTATTCCAGCACTTATTCTGGTTTTTTGGACATCCTGAAGTTTATATATTAGTTCTACCAGGATTTGGTATGGTATCTCAAATTATACCTACATTTTCTGCTAAACAACATATTTTTGGCTATTTAGGTATGGTCTATGCTATGATTTCTATTGGAGTATTAGGATTTATTGTTTGGGCCCACCATATGTTCACCGTTGGTATGGATGTCGATACTCGTGCCTACTTTACTGCCGCCACTATGATTATTGCTGTTCCTACTGGGATTAAGATATTTAGCTGGCTAGCTACTATATATGGGGGAAGCCCACGGCTTGATACACCTATGTTATGGGCTATTGGGTTTGTGTTCCTATTTACCATTGGTGGCTTAACTGGAGTTATATTAGCTAATAGTTCATTAGATATAGCATTACACGATACTTATTATGTAGTAGCTCACTTCCATTATGTATTATCTATGGGGGCTATATTTGCTATATTTGGGGGATACTACTATTGGTTCGGTAAAATTACAGGTTATAGTTATAATGAATTATACGGTAAGATCCATTTCTGGATTATGTTTATCGGAGTTAATTTAACTTTCTTCCCCCAACATTTCTTGGGTTTAGCCGGACTACCTAGAAGATACTCGGATTTCCCTGATGCTTATCAAGATTGGAACTTAGTTAGTTCTTGCGGAGCTATAATAGGTCTAGTAGGAATTATATGGTTCATATTCTTGTCTTATGAGGCATTAGCAGCCGAAAGACCATTTGAGGGCTGGTCAACTTTGTCTAACTCGTTAGAATGGTCTTTATCTTCTCCGCCTGCTTTTCATACTTATAATGAATTACCGTTTGTCTATCAGCGTAAATTGAGTCATGGGGATGATTTAAATATTATTTCCACACTACTCCTTTGACCTTGGGGAGTCTATAAGGCAATGTGTTCTTCTAATACATGCAAGGCCCTGTATAAGGGTCCTACTGGTGAGGATAAAACGGAGATTATCTCGGTTGACGTATTAGAATAGGTGGGATAGTGGCCCACCTGGTCGAAGATGCGTAGTATAGCCACACTTTCACTGAAACAAGGGGAAGACATTTTGGCAGCAGTAGAGAATCTTGTGCAATGGGTAAACGCTTGACACAGGGTTTCACACTGAGGTCTGTCTAACTAAGTGCCAGCAGACGCGGTTAAACTTAGAGGCCCAGTTTTTATTTCGCATTAGGCGTAAAAGTATGTAGTGAAGCATGAGAATAAAGTAAGGCAAACCTCTTGGTAGCGGTAAAATGTTTGAAGCAAGAGTGGAAGTCCGAAGGTGAAGACTCCTTACTCCGTTCATGGTATATCTTCATGAAATACGAAAGCTTGGATAGCAAACAGGATTAGATACCCTGGTAGTCCTCGCCCTAAACTTATACAATAGCTTTATTAGCAAATAACCTTATTGTATGCCTGAATACTATGATCGCAAGATTGAAACTCAAAAGGCTTGGCTGTTCACTGTTTGAATCAGAGGAGCGTGTAATTTAATACGATGATCCGCGTGTCACCTTACCTTTCCTTGAAAGCGGATTACTTTTTGTAGGTAATAGCCGCTCAGGCATTGCATGGCCGTCGTCAGGATAACAATAAATGTTATCCTTAACCCTATTATGGATTAAGTCAGGTGTCATGGTCTTTATGGAAAGGGATATTATGCGCTACATTCTCCTATACAACATACACAATAAATTAGGAGGCGGAGATTTTCTGAAACGGGAATCTTAAGTAGGATTTGATAGTAATCGGGAAGTAGAGCGTTCCGGTGAATTCTAACCCAGTGTTAGCACAAATCGCCCGTCGTCCCCTTCAAGTTAAGGATACGAGACGCCCCGCAGCGGGGTTATCCCTCCTTTTCGAGAATGGGTAAGTCGTAACATAGTAAGGGTAAGGGAACTTGTTCTTGGGTCAAGTTATGCACGTTCAATACGTACTTGGCCGCCCTCCGTAACTAGGATGATGAGTACTATTATTTCAATTATCTTTAAAACGCTTGCAATAATAATACCTCTATTAGTGGCTATAGCTTATTTAACTTTAGCAGAAAGAAAGGTATTAGGGTATATGCAAGCACGAAAAGGACCTAATGTAGTAGGTGTTTATGGACTATTACAGCCTTTAGCTGACGGATTAAAGTTATTCACTAAAGAGATGGCTATTCCCAATCATGCTAATTTGTCGGTTTATATTGTAGCCCCGATTCTGTCGCTTACTTTAGCTTTTTTAGCTTGGGGGGTCATTCCTTTTAGCCCCGGTATTGTACTGGCTGATATTAATGTTGGTATCTTATACATCTTTGCTATCAGTTCTATGGGGGTGTATGCTATTTTAATGTCTGGTTGGGGAAGTAATTCTAAATATGCATTCTTAGGAGCTATTAGAGCAGCAGCTCAAATGATTAGCTATGAAGTATGTATAGGGCTTATTTTAATATCAGTAATATTATGTGCAGGTTCTCTTAATATCACTCAGATTGTTTTAGCTCAAGCCGAAATTTGGTATATTATACCCTTATTTCCAGCTGCTTTAATGTTCTTTGCTTCGGCATTAGCTGAAACTAATCGGGCTCCTTTTGATCTTACCGAGGGAGAATCAGAATTAGTATCTGGATATAATGTAGAATATTCTAGTATGTCGTTTGCCCTATTCTTTTTAGCTGAATATGGCCACATTATTTTAATGAGCTGTTTGATAAGTTTATTGTTTTTAGGTGGTTGGGCACCTTTTACAGGAATTCTAGGAATGGGTTGCTTAGCCCTTAAAACTACCGCAGTAGTATTCGCATTTGTGTGGGTGCGAGCTTCTTTCCCTAGAATGAGATATGACCAACTTATGTATCTATTATGGAAGTCTTACTTACCTTTTAGTCTTGGTTTAATCGTTTTAGTTTCTGGCCTGTTGATAGGTTTAGATGCAGTGCCTTGCTAGCATTTAGGGAGATATTCCCCTATATTGGGGTTAATGTACATAAGCTTCCTGAGCGCGTGCATATGGAATCACCAAACAAAATATTACGAATAAGAACTCAACATCCAATAATCTCTATTGTGAATGGGGTACTTGTTGATTTACCAGCCCCCTCTAATATTAGTTATTATTGGAATTTTGGTTCTTTGTTAGGACTTTGTTTAGCTATTCAATTGATTACTGGAATATTCTTAGCTATGCATTATTGCTCTGACGTTAGTTTAGCTTTTGACTCAATTTCCCATATTTTAAGAGACGTTAATTATGGTTTTATGTTAAAATATATTCATGCTAATGGAGCTTCATTATTCTTTCTTTGTGTATATATACATATAGGTAGAGGACTCTATTATGGGAGCTACATGAAAATGGACGTTTGGAATATAGGGGTTATAATTTACTTAGTGATGATGTTGACAGCTTTCTTAGGGTATGTATTACCTTGGGGACAAATGTCCTTTTGGGGAGCCACAGTTATTACTAACTTTTGTTCTGCTATACCTTATGTAGGAACAGATATTGTTCAGTGGATTTGGGGAGGATTCAGTGTATCTAACGCGACTCTTAATCGTTTCTATTCTTTACATTATCTTTTTCCTTTTCTTATAGCTGGATTAGGCGTATTACATATTATTAGTTTACACACAGCTGGGTCAAATAACCCTTTAGGGATTGACTCTAATATAGACAAAGTTACCTTTCATGTTTATTATACTTATAAGGATTTATTTGGTATAATGGTACTTAGCACTATTTTAGTTGTAATTTGTTATTTTATGCCTAATGTATTAGGTGATCCTGAAAATTTCATTCAAGCTAATCCTTTAGTAACTCCTGTTCATATACAACCAGAATGGTACTTCTTATTCGCATACGCCATATTACGTTCTATACCCAACAAGCTTGGAGGGGTTTTGGCTATGGTATTTAGTATATTGGTGTTACTTTTATTACCTTTTATTCATACAAGTAAATTAAGAGCTTTAACATTTAGGCCTTTAGGTAAAATAGCATTTTGGTTTTTAGTTGCTGATTTTATTCTATTAACTTGGTTAGGAGCTAATCCAGTAGAGGAACCTTATGTTATGGTTGGTCAATTTGCTTCTATATTCTACTTTTTCTACTTCTTAGTATTGATTCCCCTATTAGGCTGGGTAGAAACCAAATTGCTCCGTATGAAGTAATATAAAAGGTAGTATAGGTCATTGTTGGCCGAAGTGCAATATGAATAGTCTATTTATGATATTCTCCTTAGGAATAGTTGGAGCTAGTCTTATGGTTATATCTACGCCGAATCCTGTTTATTCAGTATTCTGGTTAGTTATTGCCTTTGTTAATGCTGCTATTATGTTTATATCGTTGGGATTAGACTATATAGGCTTAATATTTATAATTGTCTATGTAGGGGCTATCGCTATTTTATTCCTGTTTGTAATTATGTTAATTCAACAGCCTAATAAAGTAGATTCTCAAGATCACTCGCATTTTTTACCTGTAGGATTATCTGTTATATTCTTATTTTATAGTTTGCTAACTAACAGCCCTAAATATATCAGCAATCCTATTATAGGATCTAGAACTAACATTGAGGCAATTGGAAGTCATCTTTATACAACTTATTATGAATTAGTGTTAATTGCTAGTTTGGTGCTACTAGTCGCTATGATAGGGGCGATATTATTAGCTAAACAACCAAGTTCACCTTTTTTATATAATTCCCATGGTGAATCATTACGTAGTAGGCAAGATCTCTTCCTACAAATCAGCAGAGAGCACCTTTAGGTGCCTTCTGGCCAAGTGCTAACGCACGTCTCCGCTTAGGAACATGGAGAGGAACATGGAGTTCAAAGGAATACTAATACTACTTATCGTCAGCGGGACATTATCAATTCTAATTTTAGGGGCATCTTATCTATTAGGATATAAACAACCTGATATGGAAAAAGTGTCAGTCTATGAATGTGGGTTTGATCCTTTTGATAACCCAGGGAATCCCTTCTCCGTTAGATTCTTCTTAATTGGTATCTTGTTTTTAATATTTGATCTTGAAATATCTTTCTTATTTCCCTGGGCTGTTACATATATGGGCTTACCTTTATTTGGATATTGGGTTGTTATGTTATTTTTATTTATCTTAACTTTAGGGTTAATTTATGAGTGGATAGAAGGAGGCTTAGAGTGGGAAAACTAGCCTCTAACTGGTATAGCGCATGTCCTATTTAATATTATCAATTGTCATCTTATTAATCGGAATCTTAGGTATTATTCTTAATAGAAGCAATTTAATTATTATGCTAATGTGTGTAGAGCTAGTTTTACTGGCCTCTACTATTTTGCTTCTATTTGAGTCTCGTGTGCTCTATACGCTTTTTGGTCAAATTTTTGCGATTGTGATTTTAACTGTCGCAGCTGCCGAGTCTGCTATCGGTTTAGCCATTATGGTTAACTATTACCGTTTACGTGGTACAATTGCTGTTCGAGCCTTAAATTTATTAAGAGGTTAACTCCTAATTAAAAATGAACCAAATACCTGTGCAATATTTTAACTTAGCGAAGGAGAATTATTTTAAGTATGGGTTATCAGTAATCCAGCTTATTCAGATTGGTAAGTTTTATGAACTTTGGCATGAGCCTGATACTCCTAGTAGGCAACAAGCATATTCTCAAGCCGATTTATTAATTGAGTCATCCAAGCGAAGTAGACCTTTGGGGGTAACGCCCTCTATTGAACAAGTTGCCTCGTTACTTGATATGAGAATAATATCACCCGGTAAAAGATCCTTGCTTCAAATGGGGTTTCCAATTTATTCCCTTACTACTCATTTAAGCACTTTGTTGGATAAAGGTTGGACTGTTATAGTTATCGATGAATTAGTCACTGATAAATCAGGGCCAAAACAACGTGCAGTATCTCAGGTTTATTCTCCTAGTTGTAATTTAGAGGACTGTTCGGAATTATCTTATGTGTTATCAATTTATTTTTCTCAAGACGACTTACTAGGCATTACTTTATTTTCAGCTATGAATGGGCATAGTATAATGTTTCCTGTTTCTTGGGCGGATAGAGACAAAGTAGCCCGGTTATTAATTAGTTATCGTATTAGAGAAATAGTAATTTGGGTAAACTCAGAGGTTGACTCAGAGATTTTAATAAATAAAATATATAATTTATTAATTGGTTGGAATTTATTCCCCTTTGAACCCAATGCTAAAATTGAAGTTATGGGAGAAGCACTAACTAACTTACCGTGCTACTTATCTTATAGGTACGAAAATAATAATAAGGAGTGGCTTTTGCTCCATATTTATATAGGCATTAACGCAGAGTGGTTAAACAAAAATTATCAAGAATACACCCTTAGTAAGATATTTCAAAGTACTTGGACAGAAAATATTAATCAGGCAAATCTAATTAGCCTTTTAGGAGTATTACAATTTATTAAAGATCGAAATCCTAATCTTATTAAGAATCTTCAACTTCCCGAGTGTTATAATTCTGTTGTTAGCCCCTTAAATTTAATACTATGTAATCGAGCAGAATATCAATTGGACTTATTGCCTAAGAGGGGGAAACTGGGTGGCTTACTTAGTTTGGTTAATTGTTGTTCTACTGCAATGGGTAAAAGATTACTCAAATTCAGACTTCTTAACCCTATTACAGATTATTCTGAATTAAATCTTCGTTATGAGGAGATTGCTATATTTAAACAATTACTTGACAAGAAAATATTTGACAATTCCGAGTTAAAACACATTAAAGATTTATCTTCTTTACATCGTCAATGGGCAATATGCGCTTCGAGTGATACTACCTTGCCACCTAAAAAATTAAGTCAAATTTATCATTCTTATTTGTTTGCTAGTCAACTAATAAATAAATTAATAAATAATAAATGGGTTAATATTCAATTACCTCCTTCAGTCGGGCCCCAATTAGAATTGTTAATTGAAGAAATAGGCCGAGTTTTTCAGGTAGATAATCTTTTAGGTGATTTTAAAGACGTATTACAACCAACTAATAATCTAACTAACCTCCTTGTACAACAACAAACTTTAAAGGCCCAACTTACAGAGTGGGCCGAACAGACTTCAAATATTGTGTTTCAAGATACAATTTCTATTAAAGTTGAATATTTTAATAAAGAGGGCTATGCTTTCTCTATTTTATCTAAAAAATTAGCTAAGTTAGAACATTATATGACTAATGCCTCTATATCTAATAATTCAATTATTGTATTGGGTAAAAGAGGAAACCACCATATAATTACTAGTTCCACCATTCATAAAATATCAATTAAATTAAATTTATTAGAAGAACAAATTAATACTTATGTTAAACAAACTTATAACCGAGAACTTAAAAGATTATATTTCAGTTATTCTGAGCTATTTTTACCCCTAATAAATATGATTTCTAGATTAGATGTTGCATTAAGCGGAGCTATTGTGGCTATTAAGTTCAATTATACTAAACCTTGCTTAATATTAGCGAAATCCCAACAAACCAAAGGTTTAATAGAAGCAATTAACCTACGACACCCATTAGTAGAACAGTTAAACACTCAAGAAGAATGTGTAGCTCATAATATTAGTTTAGAAGATAAAGGAATGTTAATATTCTCAGTAAATGGTGCGGGTAAATCTACTTTACTTAGAGCAATTGGAATCAATGTAATCTTAGCTCAAGCAGGAATGTATGTAGCTGCAGATTCGTTTAAGTTAAGACCTTATCATTATTTAATTACTCGTATTTTAGGGGGGGATGATCTTCATAAAGGCCAAGGTACTTTTGAAGTTGAAATGAGAGATCTTTCAACTATATTAAAGCTAGCTAATTATAATAGTTTAATATTAGGTGACGAAATTTGTCATGGAACAGAAGTTAGTTCGGGAACAGCAATATTAGCTGCAACAATTAAAAGATTGACAGCTGCACAAACTAGTTTCGTTCTTTCTACTCACCTACATCAAGTTTGTTCTCTAATTGATTCGCCAGTTCGGTATTATCATTTATCTGTTATTCAACAAGAAAATTTGGGCCTAATTTATGAACGTAAATTGAAACCTGGCCCAGGGCCTTCTCAATATGGCATTGAAGTTATGGGCCACATAATTAATGACAAAAAATTTTATAATAGTGCTTTAAAATATCGTAAACTTATTAACTGAGAACCACCATCTCAGAGTAAGTCTAATTCTTTAACAATATTCCGCCCCTCTAAATATAATGCTCAAGTTTTTATTGATTCGTGTGAAATATGCGGAGCTCCAGCGGAGGCTATCCATCACATTCAACCTAAAAGTCAATTTAAAAGTCAATCTAAAAAATTATGTAATAGAAGATTGAATCGAAAGTCTAACTTGGTTCCAGTCTGCTCAAGCTGTCATTTAGATATTCATAGAAATAAGATCTCTATTTTAGGTTGGAAGAGAACCCCAGGACATAAGAAATTATATTGGGTTTATCTTAATGAGACTTTAGACAGTGGAACTGAGTAA